TACATCAAAATAATCAAAAGAAGTTCTTTAGGGGTTCTTTATTATACACCACATTTTGATTCCGCCAATTGAACACAATCAAGTCTAGATGATAGAACGAAAAAAAGAAGATGGGTAGAAAAACTTATTAGATACCATTGACTCTGGTATCTAATAAGTTCTACCTACTATTGGATTTGAACCAATGACTCCCGCCGTATGAAAGCAATACTCTAACCACTGAGTTAAGTAGGTTATTTATCATCACAAAAAAAGGACCCATCGCCTCGGGGATTATAGGTGGAATATTATTTCTAAGCAATACCCATCCGCTAACAGTAAACGGATCAGAGAACTATCATGTGGGATCCTATCTTGACAAGAAATTATCTATATGTTAAGATATCTATGACAAGGGCTATAGCTCAGTTAGGTAGAGCACCTCGTTTACACGTGCGCCAATGCTTTTCAAGGGAGCCCATTATGCAATGATCTTATTGAGAAATCGATGTCTTACTCCATAGATTCGAGGGAACAAGAGAACAATAGCCTGACAAATATTTGGTTCGGTTCAATTTGAGTGCGAATTCAAGTGCCAAATCAAATAGAACCCGCCATTGATTTGCTAATTGATAAGGTAAATACCCAGTCCATTCAATGCCAGGCTTAATGAGTATAAGGGACTCAAAAGAACCTCTTTTCGTCCTATGAACTTTAAGGTGTATGAAGTCTCATATTTGACTCTTGCAGCGGAGCGATAGAGATTCCATTTAACTTAGGTTGATCTAGGCCGGAGGCAGACCTAAGTCAAGGTAACCCTTCTTTGAAACACTTTGGTATTGCTCCTAGATCAGAATACAAATGATGAATCACAGAGCACATGGAGCCATCTTATTATCTTCCTGTAAAGAAAAAATATGGTGGACTAACTGATCTTTACATCAATCAGTTGATGAAAGAGCCCAATGCAACAAAATGCATGTTGGGTCTTTGAAACAGTTCGAATCATTTCGATAATAATCAGTTTGATCTGTTTTACCGAGAAGGTCTACGGTTCGAGTCCGTATAGCCCTAACACATTCCATTTTTTTATAGACATTTTAGTTTAGTATAGTTTTCATTTCCTCATTAGTACTTGTTTATGGATTAACCGGTTCCTTTGTTCATAGAAATGAAAGCATTACCATATGCTCATGTGAATACATAGGGACAGGAAAATAAAAACAATAATTCATTCCAATGGATGAATTACATATGACTTTTTTCTTGTCCATGATCAAAGAGTTACTGATATACTTTTGTTTTTGTTTTAGTATACCCAATCTCAGTCAATTTATGAAGTGAAAATCATGACAGGATCCTGTCTAAAAACTTCATCCCGACCCAACTAAATCGAATCCTAAGTTACACGGATCTAGTACCTATTCTTTTCTTGGACTTGTATTTGTGGAAGTCCCCCGACTTCGACTAATTGCTTTTTGGCCGAACAACAACCCAACTTGGTTGTTTCAAATATAATGCAGAGATAATGAATTGGTCCTTAATGTATCGACGTTCCTTCTTCTATATTCTATGAGTTGGGTTGGTTTGTGGATTTGGTCTCTCGAATTGTTCGAGAATGTGTGATTCTTTCTATTAGAAGTATCTTATGTAGATCATTTATGATTCCACAGATTCTATCACTCTGCGCTATCTTTCATTGTGTAGTGTAAGTTTGCTCCAAAACAAACTCCCTTTTTGTAGCGAAACCTAACCCATCGGTTGGTCTTACTAAGTTTTATTTTATTGCCGTAACAAGTATTTTTGTTCATCCCCAATCGCGGTCTTTCTTTAGTACTCGATTCTTTTTCTTTCTGAGAGGGTCCGAGGCGGGGGTATAGTACAGATTCTAAGTTTCCAATTTTTTGGTTTTGGTATAGAAAGATATGAGTTGTTATATGTAAAGGTTCCTAGCAACTCAACGGATTGAATCAAATCAATAAAGTAAGGAAAATAGAAATGAAATCTAGGACAAGGAAAGGGGATAAAATATAATCGTTCGATGTATTAGATTATGTTTACGTATTCCTATCGAATCAATAGAAGCAATGATTCTCCACCTGGATTTTAATGAAAAGAATACTTCGAGTAGAATATGCTAGAAATCCCTAGCCGTTTTACCCATATGACTACTGAAATTTTTTCGTTTTGATTTGAAAAAAAAAAGTGAAATAATATAATTTCAATTATATTATATATAAAATGAACTATAAAAACATAGTTATACTAAATACGTACGATATTATACGTACGATATTAATAGTTATACTAATACGATTACGTGCGATTACGATATTATTAGTATTATTTATTAGTATTATACTATTTTTAGTATTTGTATTTAATTGCTTTTTTAGGGAGAAACCGAGACAAAGTAAGAGAGTTTGTGTAAGAGCATCCTATATCTACACCATATCTAAATGGAATCAAAATACAAAATAAATGTAAGTGGGGTTCCGTTGTATGAATCTTTAAACAAGAC